AATCTAATTGTTGAATCAATTGAGCCTTGTAATAATTCTTAGCATAAAAAATATTGTTTCTTTCATTCTTGTATTGGATTTCACCAAACGAAAATGACTCATTTAATTTTAATAAATTATTACTTTTAGAACTATAAAAAATCTTTCTAAATGTAATGACTAGAAGTGCTACTGATAATAATGATCCACAAAGAAGAGCCGCATAGCTTAATATCATCATACTTACGTGCATTATTAACCATTCCGATTGTAGAGCGGGTACTAATATTGTGGGTTTCCGTATTTCATTTAAAAGACCCGATGTAGCAAAACCTTGGGTAAAAATAGTACTTGAAGCAGTTATTGTGGTTAAATAATTTTTTCTTATTTTGAAATAAGGCACTATATGAATAAGGGAGAAACTCCATGAAAGAAAAATTAATGATTCATATAAATCACTTAGCGGGAAATGTCCCGAATAAATCCAACGGGTGAGCAATAATCCTGTTAGACATAAAAAAGTAGCTATCATTCCCTTTTCTGACGAATCATATGTTATGATTTCATTGCCAAATAAGGTTATCAAATGAATTGTAATTACAATTGAAACAATAGAAAAGGAAATATGAGTTAATATATGCTCTAAAGTTGAAAATATCATAAAAATGAAAAAAAAAAGGGGGGAATCCCCATATAAATTTAATTAATAAATATAAATAGGGAATTTGATTTATTTTTATTATAGGATGTATTGGATCTCTTTTAGAAGATGGCATGCCGCCACTCGGACTCGAACCGAGATGCTCTAGCACTGCTTCCTAAGAGCAGCGTGTCTACCGATTTCACCATAGCGGCTTGCTCGAACTCATAATAGCCTATTTATATTCAATCGTCGAGATTGAATAAGTCAATTCACTCAAATAAGTTTTTTTAGTAAAGATTCAAGTAGTTTATATATTAGCCAATATATTAGTATTAGCCAAAAATAGAAAAATAGAATTCTTGCAACTAGAGAATTCTCGCGAAAAAAACTTTTTTTTTCATTTTTTACTTTTATTATTATTGTCATTATTAATTATTATTATTTCTGCTTTATCTGATGATTTCAGAAAAAAAAAAAAAAAAAGAAATTTTATCAATGAATCTAAAATATGTCTATTTTTGACTACTCCAAATTGACACTTGTACATAATATCTCAACAATGAGGTTTTTTTATTGATTGGACTAAAAGTTGTAGATATATGATAAATATATTCCATATAGTAAATAAATGAAGAAGTAAGAAAGTTATCCAAAAATTTTTAACATGAAATCAATTAGTTTCAACAATTCATTAATTTTAACTAAAAATCTTATATCTGCCCTTCCCGAGAAAGATAAAAATTTTTCATTATCATTATTGTAAAGGTCGATGGGGAAAATAAGACTCCCCACCACCAAAATCTGATTGAAAATATACTAAATACTAAAAAAAAATAAAAATACAATATTTTTGATTTCTTTAGATTTCAGAAAATACAAGAATTTTTATTTTTATCTTATAAGAAAAGAATAAGATAAGATTAAAAGTCTAGGACTGCCAATTCTTTTATTATTTAATATAGAAATATAGATATAGATATTAACAAATATAGATAATTATAATTACTGATCCAATTTTTTGAGTCAAATCCATTCTGATTATTCCAATCTTTTAGGACTTAGTTGTTTGTCGTACAAAAAAACTTTTGGAATTCCCGGTAGAAAGAGATTTCCCTAATGACAAAGCTTTTAACGCTGCCCAATATCCTTTCCTTTTCCAAATATTTTTACGAATACGCTTTTTTGATATCGAAGTACGTTTTTTTGGAACTGCCATTTAAAAATGAAGAAGTTACTCATTGTTATAGTTGGATGTGAAAGACATCTATTGTTCAAAACCAATTATTTTTTCTTATTCATGATCTATTTTTCTCTAAAAAAGATTCTCTTCATAAAAAAGAAATATAGATATATCTGTAAAAATTTGATCAAAAATGACTCGAAATAACATAAAAAATTTTTGATTCCATACACTATTCGTAAAACCAAAAATTTTTGGTTTGGAACTCTTAATTCTCGTTGTTTATATCTCAAAGTGATATCTTTAGAATCTGCTATGTGATAGAAATCAAACTTAATAAAATAAATAAAGAGCCTAAAAGACCTTTATTTTCGTCATTCTATTCTATACTTTATTTACATGTAATAAAATACCTCAAAGGATTGTAAACTTTTGCCTAAAAACGTGAGTCTTTTTTTAGTAATCTTTTTTTAGTAAAACTTGAGAAAAAATACACCTAAATTCCATTTTCAAATTCGAATGAGACTAGTAAGAAAGATCCGTTTTTTTGATAAAAAAAGTTCATTTTAGATCTATAATCTTCTAAACTTTACTAATAATTTGTTTTGATTGAAATGGAAAACAATCAATCCCATAATGAATTAGTTAATGAGTTGAAATAAAGTAACTAAAATAAAGAGTTTTTTCATTAGACCAATGACCTTAGTTAATCCTATAATTCATATAATTCATATCAACATCAGTACTCTTTTTAGCCTAAATTTTTAAGCTTGTTTTATTATTTTTATTAATTATTATTACGATTATTAATTATTACGAGAATTTCTCGTAATAATATAAATTTTCCTATTTATATTTATATTCTTTTTATTTATATTTTATATATGGCACTTGGTCATATCATTTCTCCAATTGTAACTTCTTGTTTTGAATATTTAAACGATTTTGAAAAGACTCAAAATAAATACTAATATAAAATTATTAAATAAATTTAATAAATTAGTGCATATCCTTATTTTTTAGTGACTTTTTCGAAAGAGGTAAGATCCGGTGAATCGGAAACAATTAATTAAGAATAAAAAACTTTTTTTATGGAACAGACATATCAATATGCGTGGATAATACCTTTTCTTCCACTTCCAGTTCCTATGTTAATAGGGGTGGGACTTCTTCTTTTTCCGACGGCAACAAAAAGTCTTCGCCGTATGTGGGCTTTTCAGAGCGTTTTATTGTTAAGTATAGTCATGATTTTTTCCATGAATCTGTCTATTCAGCAAATAAATAGCAGTTCTGTCTATCAATATGTATGGTCTTGGATTATCAATAATGATTTTTCTTTAGAATTCGGATACTTAATCGATCCACTTACTTCTATTATGTCAATATTAATCACTACTGTTGGAATTTTAGTTCTTATTTATAGTGATAATTATATGTCTCATGATCATGGATATCTGAGATTTTTTGCTTATATGAGTTTTTTCAGTACTTCCATGTTGGGATTAGTTACTAGTTCAAATTTGATACAAATTTATATTTTTTGGGAATTGGTTGGAATGTGTTCGTATCTATTAATAGGATTTTGGTTCACACGACCTGTTGCAGCAAAGGCTTGTCAAAAAGCGTTTGTAACTAATCGTGTTGGTGATTTTGGTTTATTATTAAGCATTTTGGGGTTTTATTGGGTAACAGGAAGTTTCGAATTTCGCGATTTATTCCAAATATTAAATAACTTGATTTCTACTAATGAGGTCAATTTTTTATTTGTTACTTTGTGCGCTGTTCTATTATTTGGCGGTGCTATTGCTAAATCTGCACAATTTCCCCTTCATGTATGGTTACCTGATGCAATGGAAGGGCCGACTCCTATTTCAGCTCTTATACATGCTGCTACGATGGTAGCAGCAGGAATTTTTCTTGTAGCTCGACTTATGCCTCTTTTCATAGTCATACCCCACATCATGAATTTTATCTCTTTTATAGGGATAATAACAGTTTTTTTAGGAGCTACTTTAGCTCTTGCTCAAAAAGACATTAAGAGGGGTTTAGCCTATTCTACAATGTCTCAATTGGGTTATATGATGTTAGCTCTAGGTATGGGGTCTTATCGCAGTGCTTTATTTCATTTGATTACTCATGCTTATTCCAAAGCATTATTGTTTTTAGGATCGGGATCTGTTATTCATTCGATGGAAACTCTTGTTGGATATTGTCCAGAAAAAAGCCAGAACATGGTACTTATGGGAGGTTTAACAAAACATGTACCAATTACTAAAAATTCTTTTTTATTAGGTACACTTTCTCTTTGCGGTATTCCACCCCTTGCTTGTTTTTGGTCCAAAGATGAAATCCTTAATGATAGTTGGTTGTATTCACCTATTTTTGCAATAATAGCTTGGTCTACGGCGGGATTAACCGCATTTTATATGTGTCGGATTTATTTACTTACTTTTGAAGGACATTTAAACGTTCATTTTCAAAATTACAGTGGAAAAAGGAATACCCCCTTGTATTCAATATCTCTATGGGGTAAAGAAGGTTCAAAAATAACTAAAAAAAACTTTCCTTTGCTAAATTTATTAAAAATGAACAAGAATGAACGTCTTTCTTTTTTTTCAAATTCAAATCAAGTATATAAATTTGAGAAATTTGATGAGAATGTAAGAAATCCAATCCAACCCTTTCTTTATATTCCGAATTTTGGCAATACCAAGAGTTCTTTGTATCCTTATGAATCGGATAATACTATGTTATTTCCAATAATTATATTAATTCTATTTACTTTGTTCGTTGGATTTTTAGGAATTCCTTTCAATCAAGACGTGGATATATTAACCAAATGGCTAACCCCGTCTATAAATCTTTTACATAAAAATTCAAACAATTTAATAGATTGGTATGAATTTTCTAAAGATGCAGTTTTTTCAGTCAGTATAGCCTCTTTCGGAATATTGATAGCATTTTTTTTATATAAACCTGTTTATTCATCTTTTCAAAATTTGAACTTAATTAATTCATTTGTTAAAATGGGTCCTAAGAGAATTTTTTATGACAAAATAAAAAATGCTATCTATGATTGGTCATATAATCGGGGTTACATAGATGCCTTTTATGCAACATTCTTAACCGCAGGGATAAGAAAATTCGCCGAATTCACTCATTTTTTTGATAGACGAATAATTGATGGAATTCCAAATG